ACTACGCGACCGATATTCTCAATTCCTACTTTCCTATTATATTGTTCAATACGTTCGCGGAGAATTTTATGAATTTCGTCGACTCGAAGGGTTGCCATTAGTGTTTCTTGAATCTTTTTTTTCGGAAGCAAGGGGAAAAATAATGCCTAAATTCTAAACGAAAGTAGAAGTTCAAGGCTTAATAAATTTTAATTATCTCTTCCATTCGATGGCCCCTAGAATGCCAATATTAGCACGAATCGTACGGAAATGTAACTCGGTATTCAAACAACTATTCAGAGTTCCTAGAGCTCCTTGTACGGCTTGTCGGAAAACCCGTTGTCGGACCTGATTCATCGCTCTTTGTTTTTCAAAATAAAGGGTTTCATTTTTAGACTTTTCTAATTGTTCCAAACTCATAGAAGTAGCATTAATCAAATTTGCTTTTTCTCGTTCTATTTCAGAGTATCCATTCATCCGATACTCATCTGCTTCTAGTTCGACTTTCTGTAATCGAAGCCGAGCTTTTTCGAGTTGTTCAAGGGTCCCTCTACGCAATTCTTCCGAATTGCGAATAGTACTTAAGATCCTCTGTTTTCGATTATCTAATAAATCTTTTAATGAAAGTAGATTATCTTGCTATTAAGTTTACAACTTTTATGATCTCTTCCCGAACCAAACATGAATCTTTCGATTCATTTGGCTCTCACGCTCCTTTTTTTCTTTTTTGCTATGTATTATGGTTATTTCCATATCTTTTTTTTTCTGTAATGAGCCTATCCTCTATCCTCTTTTCTCTTTGTATTTCAATATACCGAAACGTATATAAGACTAGATAAATATTAAGAGGACTCTTCCGACTAGATAAAAATCTATCATGGTCAGCAAAGTTGTTTCTTTATTTGTGTTTGCTCTGTTAGTTAACAATTTCATTAAGAAAAACGAAGTAAATAAATGGAAAATGAAAATTGCTAGAATTATTTTTCTTTCCTTAAATCCAAAAAATTTCTCTTTTTTTTATACACAGGTCGTCGATTCGGCATTGGAAAAAGGGCAGGGTGCCCCTCTAGTAAATAGTTCAAACCATTTTATCGATATGAGTGTTCTATATCAGATAAATTCTACACTAGCTATTTCCCGTTTAAAGCATTTGGATACTAATAAAGCATTTCGATACTAATATAGTTGTAGAAAGAGTACCCCTTTTTGCCTGGACTTCAAGCAGTTTAGCTTTAACCGTGTTAATGGTCTCACATTATTGGTCTATAGAGAATCAAAGTAAATTTACCAATGAGTCGCGAAATGCTATGGTTCTTCCATATGATTTCTGAAGTTATTCAGAAGTAATTCGTGGAGATCGTGCACCTTTTCTTATTTATCCCAAAACAAAAATACTAAAAAATATTCTAAAGTGCAGCCGGATAGATCCAATCTATTCTTGAAATAGACAACTCGCACACACTCCCTTTCCAAAAAAAATCAATACGCCAACCACTACAGTTAGATTTATTAGATTTGTTGCTAAAATATCGGTATTAAGCCCGAAACTCCCAGCGAATGGCCAGTGAGCTAAAAAAACAAAAGAATGGGTTACATTTTTCATATGCTCTCCTCTTATAGATAGGACGAACAAAGAAGAAAGTTTTTCGATCACTTACTTCGCTCGCCCTTTTTTATCGGTTTTTTTAATGCAATTTTTTTAATGCAAATAGATTCAATCTAATAATTTCTTTTAGATTACGTCTTAGGTCTCGTTTGACCTGTGAAAGATCTCCTTTGTTAAAATGTTCCCAAAATTCCTAAAATAAAAGGAAAAAGACTTTCCACTATCCTAAACTAAGGACGGGAAGGAAAAGGGCGAGCATATCTTCTACCTAAATTGATCATGCTCAAATCAACCCTTCCCGGGGTATTGTCTGTTCCGATAAATAATAAATTCCTGGAATAATATAATAAATAAAAGTATTGATATACTTGGAATTACAGAAGCAAATACCAATTTACTAAAAAAAAGAAAAAAGTATCTAATCTAAAGGACTTATTTTCTTTTTTAGGATTAAACAAAAGGGTTCGCAAATAAAAGCGCTAGTGCCACAACCAGTCCATAAATTGTTAAAGCTTCCATAAAAGCTAGACTAAGCAATAAAGTACCTCGTATTTTCCCTTCTGCTTCTGGCTGTCTCGCAATACCCTCTACAGCTTGTCCTGCAGCAGTACCTTGACCAACTCCAGGCCCAATAGAAGCAAGCCCTACAGCCAATCCAGCAGCAATAACGGAAGCAGCAGCAATTAGTGGATTCATGGTGAGTTCCTCGTGTCAAAAAAAAGAAATGGTTAAGGATACAATCAACCAAGAAATTATTACTTTTAACTTCTAAGCTCTATTGGGTAGAAGTAACTAAAAAGTACAAATTGAAATGATAATCTAAATCGTCCGAACTACTTCGAGATCTCTTTTTAATTTCTAATCATTAGAGGTTTGTGTAAATCCATATGCTTTTCATTATTCTATTTCTCTTTCTTTCCAACCAACCACCCTTTCATTCCATCTTTTTTTACTCTTCGATATCCTTGAGTTCCCATTTTTTCCCTTCATTTAATCCATAATAAAAGACGAAATACAGGAAGAACTCCTATTGAAATCGAACTAATCCAAATCCAATAGGAATCAAATCAAAATATACAATTGATAACAATATGCTGCATAGAACTGGATATGGAATCCAATTCCGGAATTCTATATATCGGATTAGATAATGAATCTAATCTAACTTAGAAATAAATAAAATCCTATATACATTTGTTTCTTCTATTTTGTTTGCATATTTTCTTATTTTCTATTGAATCCAATTCTAAAATCATTCCTTAGAAAGCCGCACAAAAGATGACTGTCTTATAGACATTAAGGATATAGATCTAACCGGATTTAGCCCCCCTGAATTTTAACAATTCCATAATATAGTCTATTCTCTCTCCTACAACTCTAGGTTATATATTCATACGCATTTCGAACTAGTTAGTTTTCTAACCAGGAGGATTATCTGCAACCATGCATGAATTGGGCTAAGCTAAAAAAAAAAGACTATTTTGAAAATTAGTCAATTCAATGATGACCTTCCATGGATTCACCTATATAGGCTGCGGCTAACGTTGCAAAAATAAGAGCTTGAATACCGCTTGTAAATAATCCAAGAAACATGACCGGTATAGGGACTACTAAGGGGACTAAAGAAACAAGAACAACAACGACTAATTCATCCGCCAATATATTTCCAAAAAGTCGAAAACTAAGCGATAATGGTTTTGTGAAATCTTCTAGGATGTTAATTGGTAAAAGGATTGGGGTTGGTTTAATATATTTCTCGAAATAACTCAATCCTTTTTTGCTAAGACCCGCATAAAAATATGCCGCTGATGTGAGTAAAGCTAAAGCAACAGTAGTATTTATATCATTCGTGGGCGCAGCTAATTCCCCATGGGGTAACTCTATAATTTTCCAAGGTAAAAGAGCACCCGACCAATTCGAAACAAAAATAAAAAGGAACATAGTTCCAATAAAGGGAACCCAGGGACCATATTCTTCCCCAATCTGAGTTTTGCTCAAATCTCGAATAAACTCAAGGACATATTCGAAGAAATTCTGACCGTCGGTTGGGATGGTTTGTGGATTCCGAACAGCTATGATAACTGAACCCAGCAAGATAGTAATTACGACCCAAGAAGTGATGAGTACTTGGGCATGAATTTGGAAACCTCCTATTTGCCAATAGAAGTGTTGGCCTACTTCTACGCCTGATATATCATACAACCCCTTGAGTGTGGAACATGGTGTAATATTCATATTGTCCTCTGATAAAAATTGAACTTCAAAAAAGGAATTCTTTTGATTCAACCATCTCTTTCTCAACTCAGCAACTTGAAGTATTAATCTTATATTTAGGATACCAAGAAATCACATCAAATGATAATATATATCAATACCCTCTAATATATATCAATATTCCCCTTCTTTTATCTATGCAAAACAAAAAAAAATAGTAACTGATCCCATAAATCTACGTAGTTGCTTAAGAATTCACTATTCTTCTTAATCTTAATCAATGATTTCTTATATAGAGAGAGCGGCCCTCACAAATTGCAAATACTAATTTGTTAAGAATCAATCGAATTGAAGTCATAGTGTCATCGTTGGCAGGAATCGATATATTCGCGAGATCTGGGTCACAATTTGTATCGACTAAAGAAATAGTAGGAATCCCCAAAATGGCGCATTCCCGAAGAGCTATATACTCTTTTTGCTGATCAAGGACGATCACAATGTCAGGCAACCTCGTCATATATTTAATCCCGCCGAGATATCTTTGCAAGGTAGATAATTTTCTCCTTAAGATTGCCACATCTCTTTTTGGGAGATGGTGGAATTTTCCCATCTTTTCTTCCGCTCTTAAGTCTCTAAATTGAGAAAGTCTAGTTTTGGTAATCGACCAATTCGTTAACATACCACTGAACCACTTTTTATTAACATAATGACACCGAGACCTTATTGCAGCTGATGCTACTAAATCGGCTGCTCTTTTTTTGGTACCAACAATTAAGAAGCTTTTTCCCTGACTTGCTGCATCAAAAACTAAATCACAAGCTTCTGATAAAAAACGAGCCGTTCTAGCGAGATTTGTAATATGAGTACCTTTACGCTTTGCCGAGATGTAAGGGGCCATTTTAGGATTCCATTTCTTAATACCATGACCAAAATGAACTCCCGCTTCTATCATCTCTTTCAAATTGATGTTCCAATATCTTCTTGTCATTTTTTCCACACTTCCTTTTTTTTTTCTTTTTTTCGTCTTACCATTACGGAATTGATTTCTTTTTGAAGATTAAGAAAGAGCCGAAATATCTTGAAATAAATAATAATTGTTCCGATGGAACCTTCTACTCAGAATTGGCCATTGATACATGATATAAACACAGCCTTAATAAATTAACTGACTTCTTTTATTTAGTAAAATATGAAAATACAAAATAGAAAATCAGACCTGTTAGCATTCTAAGGTCAAAAGTATAGTTTCAATTAAAGTAAAAAAATCTGCTTTATATGCTTTATATATCCTTAAATCGTATAAATGGGAGTAAATGGGGATTCTGATGTCTCATAGAAATTGTTTGTTACGTCAGAATCAGAAGAAACTAATTCTGTATGGAGAAACAAAATATCTCTCATTTCCGACGTGAATAGATTTTTTTTTTGAATTTCGAAATAAAGGCTCTTGTCTTGTGGGAAACGATGCACAAATTTTTGGAATCCGGTACCAACAGGTATAATTCCCCCCAGAACTACGTTTTCTTTCAGGCCTTTCAACCAATCAATACGACCTCGTAGGGCAGCTTTTGCTAAAACTCGAGCAGTTTCTTGAAAACTTGCTTCAGATATGAAACTTTGGGTATTCAGGGAAGCCCTTGTTATTCCCAATAAGATTGCCCGATAATAGATCGATTCATCCAAAGCTCGCCCTGCTCGTTCCGCTCGCAATAGTCCTATTAATTCTCCAGGTAAAAAAACATTAGACATTCCATCTTCGGAAACCCGTACTTTTGATGTTACTTGGCGTATAATAATCTCTATATGTCTATTATGGATCTGTACCCCTTGGGATCGATAAACCTTTTGGATCTTATTAACCAAAGAGATACGACTTTGAGCGATGGTTAGCTCAGCTCCAATCAAGAATCCCCAGGGAACCCCAAGAATTCTTGGTATACGCTCATTCCAATCCTCAATTCTCCTTTCGAGATTTGGCGATAGTGAATCAATTGAACGCGCTTCGAATATTTGTTCTACTTTTGGAAGACCTTGCGTTATATCACTAGATCTCGATTTTTCATATATAAAGGTAACTAACCTATCTCCTTTGTAAAGGATTTTTCCATAATGACCATGAACAGTTGCTCCTATAGTGGTCAAATAAGGCTTAGCTGCTCTTATAACAAAGGAGTCCATATTAACAATGAAAATTTGACCAGATTTTTTTATGTGCGATTTAAATAGACATACATTTTCGCAAATAAATTGTCCAAGGTGAATTATTGCCAATGTCTCCTCCCATGAGTCATGATGGAGAAAGTGCCAATTCAAATGAAATGGATCCAACATGATGTTACTGTCGAAATTCGACATCCTTTTATTTTCATCTATTAAAGAGTATTTAAGCCCTTGAAGTACTTGGAAAGTTTGTTTCAAATTGTCAAGGAACAAGTATTTTTTTAACAAGATCTGATTATGTGTTAATAAATAGTAAGATGAAGAAAAATTCGATATACTAGGTACAATAGTGCCTAAGAGCCCAAAAATATCTCGAATAAGAATTCTAGGATTCGATTCTTTTACCGCATTGGGATATTTCGAATTCTTGAATAAACCAATTCGAGAACAGTTGGATGCCGACAAAATCATCAAAGATGGGTATTCTTTATTTCGATTCAACAAGGTGCCAATAGCTTCTTGATGTTGGCTAAGTGAGTGAATCTTCGCCTTGGAATAAAAGGAATTGGTATTGTTGCGATCTAACCCATTATTGGGAATAGGTCCTGCACTTGTCCTATCATACCTTCTTCTTGTATATGAAATAGTGGACTTGACTAACTCAATTCTTAGGAAATCGCGAATCAGATCATTTGTTCTTAACTCAACAAGGGAAGCACGAGCCCCCTCTTTTTCTTCTTGTTCCCAATTCACTACCAAGCAAGTTCGAACGAATTGACTATTCGTGTGATAAATTCTTTGAGTTAACTTGCTATTTTCATGAGAAATAAAATTGACAAGTCGAAGTTGGAGATTATCCTCTTCTTGCAGGAGATCTTGCGGGAAAAGTCTTGCTAGATTTCTCCCTTCGTCCATTTCATATGCGACTGCAGGTCGAACTGAAACAAAATACTTTTCCTTGCTTTTGAGAATTTTTTTCCGTTGAACATAAACCCAATTTTTTCTTTTTTTTGAGTCCTTAGAATCTTTTTTTTCTCTTTCTGGTGGTATCAAACTGGCGCCTAATATCTTATCCGCCTCTTCAGGAAAATGAATATCTCCGGAAAAGATTTTTAGTTCCGTATGGCTTTTTTTTCTCTTAACTCGGACCAATCCACCTAGTCGACTTCTTGTATTTTTTGTGAGTTGTGTATCCACTCCAATAATACTATTGTCAAGTACCTTTAGGGATGAGGATCTCGGCAAGATATGCAGTTCTTGAAGAATGAAAAAAAACCGATCTACTTCTTTTTGGTATTTTAGACTAAATTCTTTTGTTCCTCGATGCTCAATAAAACCCTCTTTTTTTAAGAGAGAATCTTCCTCTGGGCTTCCATATTCGTCCTCTGAGTCTTCCTCTGAGTCTTCTTCTAAAGCCCCATATTCGTTCTCTGAGCCATCTTCACGGCTTCCATATTCTTCTTCCTCTAGAGTTCCATATTCGTCCTCTCGAGTTTTATATTCGTTCTCTGGGTTCCCATATTCTTCTTCTGAGTCTTTCTCTAGAGTCCTATATTCGGCCTCTAGGATCCCATATTCATCTTCTAGGGTTTCATATTCGTCTTCTAGAGTCCTATATTGGTCTTCTAGGGTTTCATATTCGTTTTCTAGAGTCCTATATTCGTTCTCTGGGCTCTCATATTCGTCCTCTGAGTCTTCCTCTAGAGTTCTATACTCTTCCTCTCGGTTCCGATATTCTTCCTCTAGGGTCCTATATCGAAATTTCACAATTCCTGAACCCCTTTTATCTTTTCTGTATCCTGGATCGTCAAAATAAGCAAAAATAGTATTTCTACGTAAAACACCCATAAAGGGTATTTCAATCGAAATCCCAAAACAGGATATTAGCTCTTTTTCTTGTTCTTGATGATATTGTAATGGAATGACGAACCTATTTCTTCGCTTTTTCGCCAACAAATCCGAATTATCTTGAAGAATAGAAGGATAGACAAAATTCCAATGATTGTTGGACACGATTCGATCTGGCGTTAAATAATCAAGAATTTCCTTATCTTTTTTACCAAAAGTATCCAGCAGTCTATGGCTTACTTGATCATTAGCCATTGAGAGGTCAAAGATATATCTTCCGTCAAGAGAAAAAGAATAAGTATTCATTTGATCTTGATCCTTGTGCAGCGAAAAGGATGCTATACTGGATCTGCACATACTTACTGACAATATCCATAAATGGCTTGTTTTTGGTAATCGGCGAAGATTACCATATTGATATTCGGGCGCATGGTAAACATCAGTACTCCAGTGCATTTCCCCGTCTGATTCGGAATAAATATGCTTTTGTACCTTTTCTTTAAAATGCAAAGTGGATGTTCCGGCACGAATCTCCGCAATTACTTGTTCGGATTCTACATATTGATCATTTTGCACTAGAATTAGGCTTTTTAACGGAATATTCACACTATGTAGAATATCCTGACTCTGAATAGTTACATGCAAGTCTATATAGCATAGAAAAGCAGGCTGCCCATGACGGGTACGTGTGGGGTGAACCAAATCCTCATTGAATTGGATTTTTCCATTCGAGGGGGATCGTACAAGGTCGGCAGTACCCCCTGTGAATACTCCACCAGTATGAAAAGTTCTTAATGTTAGTTGAGTCCCTGGCTCCCCAATTGATTGACCCGCAATAATACCTACAGCTTCTCCCAATTCGACCAGATCGCCATGAGTGGGACTCCGCCCATAACATAATTGACAGATCCAAGATGTGCTCCGGCAAGTAAAAGGGGTTCTAATATATATTGGTTGTGCCCGAAACGGTTGTACTCGAAAGGCAGTTATGAATCGATTGACTAATCCAATTCCAATATCTTGATTTCGAGCAGCAATGCATCGTGAACCGATATATATATCGTCTGCTAATACACGACCAATTAGTGTTTGGACAAAAAGTTTTTCTGTCATCCCATTTTGAGGACTCACAGAAATACCTCGGATAGTACCACAATCTCTTCTACGCACAATAATATGTTGAACTACTTCAACAAGTCTGCGTGTAAGATATCCAGCGTCCGCTGTTCGTACAGCAGTATCTACAACCCCTTTGCGGGCTCCGTAGCAAGAAATTATATATTCTGTCAAAGAAAGTCCCTCGCGTAAATTGCTTTGAATAGGTAAATCAATCATTTGTCCTTGAGGATCCGCCATTAACCCTCTCATCCCTACTAATTGGTGTACCTGAGATGCATTTCCTCTGGCTCCTGAAAAAGACATTAGATAGACTGGATTAGAAGGATCCGTTATCCGAAAATTCGAATTCATTTCTTGTTTCAAATATTCACTTGTAGCATACCATATTTCAACGGATTGGCGTAATTTTTCTACTGCGTGTACAGCCCCATAATAATAGTGTTTCTCCAAAAGAAAACTCTGTTGTTCCGCATCTTGGACTAACCATCCTTTAGAGGGTATTGTTAAAAGATCCTCGATTCCTAAAGAAATCGATGTAGTAGTGGCTTGATGGAAGCCCAGAGCCTTTATTTGATCCAGTATATGGGATGTATATCCCATTCCGAAATGATCTATTAATCTGCTAATAAGTCGTTTCATAGCAGTTCCGTCTATCTCTTTATTATGAAAGACCAGGTTGGCCCGTTCCGCCATACATAAGTACCCCCCTTTTTTGACTGAGTAGGATTCGACAATTGCTGAGTAGGATTCGACAATAGGCCTGAGTCAGTGATTCGAAAACTTAATTTACCCTCTTTCCTCAATCTCAATCTGAATTTGCGTGGCAAAAAAGATGGTACTAGCGAAATCGGAATGCCCCCCGAAAGGGGCATCGCCGAATCTAAGTTCCTTGTTTAGATTTAGATAGTGTATGAATAGGCCCGACTAAATCCTTGTATGGCTTCCTCTATTTCTCTATAAAAAGAAATATGACCAAGAGTGGTTCGAATGTATATAGAACGGGTTTCCTTTTTTCTATTTCCCACTATTAGATAGTGGGCATAAATCTCATGATAAGTCCCAAAAGATTCATATTGAACTTCAATCGGAACTTCTTTTGATCCAATGACGCGTTGATCTAGTTTCCATCGGAGCCACAAGGGACTGTTTAAACCAATTTGTTTCTGTCTATAAGCTCCCAGTGCATCATAGGAACTAGAAAAATAGGGTTCTTTATCTTTCGTATAATTATTATTATTGTAGTTTACTTTTTTATTTGGATAGTTTCCGCAACTATTATATCTATTTGCACAAATACCTCGACGATTTCCAATCGTTAATACATAAAGTCCGATAAGCATGTCTTGGGTTGGCACGCAAATAGGATCTCCAATAGCGGGAGACAGGAGATTCATATGAGAAAACATAAGTAAACGAGCTTCTGCTTGAGCTTCCAAGGATAAAGGTAGATGAACAGCCATTTGATCCCCATCAAAGTCTGCATTGAAACCCTTACACACTAATGGATGTAAACAAATAGTACGCCCCTCTACTAAAGTGGGTTGGAAGGCCTGTATGCCTAATCTATGCAGGGTAGGTGCTCTGTTCAACAGTACAGGATGCCCCCGCATAACTTCTTGAAGTATTTCCCATACAATGGGTTCCTTTTCCCAAATTTTCCTTTTAGCAATCCTGACATTAGAAGTAGCACGTTTCGTGATTAAATCGCGAATTACAAATAGCTGAAAAAGCTTTATTGCTATTTCTAGAGGTAATCCACATTGATGTAATGAAAGCGAAGGACCCACAACAATGACAGAACGCCCCGAGTAATCGACCCGTTTCCCAAGCAGAGTCTCGCGAAACCTCCCCTCTTTACCTTCAATTACATCTGAAAGTGATTTGTATACTTTATTGTGACCATCCCTCGTCGGTTGCCCGCGAGACCCACTATCAAGAAGTGTATCCACGGCTTCTTGTACCAATTTTTCCTGGCACATTACTAAATCCGCTGGCGCTAATTCACTTCTTTTTAATAGATAGGCAAGGTTGTTGTTCCGACGGATAACTCTCTTATAAAGTTCATTAATATCCGAAGTGACTACTTTATCCCCAGACCTATAAACAATGGGTCTCAATTCGGGAGGAAGAACCGGTAATAAGCACAAAACCATCCATTCTGGTTCTACATTTGTTTGAATAAAATGTTTCGCCAATTGCATTCGTCTAATTAAAAAAACTTTTCTTATTCGTCTTTTTCTATCTTCCCATTCATCTCCACTATACCCCTCGTCTTCTAATTCCTTCCATTCAACCAAAGAATTCTCTATAATAATTCGCAAATCCAAATCCGCTAATTGTTCTCTAATAGCACCTGCTCCTGTCGCAATTTCCCGATTTCGAAATGTTGCAAAGCCTGGGGTAGAAAAAAAGGGAGAAATGCTGTGGTTACAGGATGAAATTTCATCTTCGAATAAACCTCGTAATCGTAAGAAAGTAGGTTTTTTAGGGCTGGGCCTAGCAAAAGAGAAATCGCCGTATACTAGGCCTTCCAATTTCTTAAGGGGTTTATCTAAAAGATTCGCGATATAACTAGGAAGACCTTTCAAATACCACACATGAGTCACTGGACATGCCAGTTTGATGTATCCCATTTGATATCTTCGTATCCGAGAATCAACAAATTCTACCCCGCATTTTTGACAAAATCTTTCGTCTTCATTTTCAGCTACGCTCGCTCGAGAATTTCCACAAGCACAAATTCCGCTTTTTATGGGGCCAAAGATTCTTTCGCAAAACAATCCATCTTTTTCTGGTTTATCGGTTTTATAATGAAAAGTGGAGGGCCTTGTGACTTCGCCAACGACTTCCCCATTAGGTAGGATTTTGTTAGCCCAAGCCTTTATTTGTTGAGGGGAAACGAGTCCAATTTGAAGTTGTTTATGTTTATATTGGTCAATCATAAAATAGAAATAAGAAAAGAATTTATATTTATTCTGATCAAACATCCTCCCTATTAACCTGAAAGTTCTTCTCAGATACAAGGAAATGGTTCAGTTCTAGAGCCAAAGATCGTAGTTCTCGAACGAGCACTCGAAAAGATTCTGGAGGATCCTCGTGATTAGGCACTCTTTTTCCCCAGATCGTAGCATTAAGTATTTCTTGGCGAGCTATAAGATGATCAGATTTATAAGTAAGTATCTCTTGTAAAATATGAGCAACACCAAATCCTTCTAAAGCCCAAACTTCCATTTCTCCTACTCGTTGTCCCCCTTGTTTGGCTCTTCCTCTAACGGGTTGTTGGGTAACAAGTGAGTAGGGCCCAGTAGAACGTCCATGAATTTTCTCATCAACTTGATGAATTAATTTTAAAATATAGGACTTCCCTATTAGAACAGGTTGTTCGAAGGGATCTCCTGTTCTTCCATCAAATATTCTGCTTTTTCCCGGGTACTCGGGTTCAAATACCCATGGATTTTTTGTTTGTTTACTGGCTTCATATAATTCCGAAAACACAAGTTTTCTTGAAGCCTCTTGCTCATATCTCTCATCAAAGGGTGCTATTCTATAATGTTTCTTTAGCAGATCCCCTGCTAATCCGAGCGAGCTTTCAAATATTTGTCCCACATTCATTCGTGAGGGTACTCCTAGGGGATTGAAGACCATATCAACAGGTGTTCCATCTTGCAAATAGGGCATATCTTGCCTAGGCAAAATTTTGGAAATGATCCCCTTATTCCCGTGTCTTCCTGCTACTTTATCCCCAACTTTGATTTCACGTTTCTGTAAAATATATACACGAACCATTATGTCGAGGGGGTCTCTCTGGATCCATTTCACATCAATAACGCGCCCTCTTCCACCTATAGGTAGTTTGAGAGAAGTTTCTTTTGAAGTGGATACCTCAAGACCAAAAATGGCCCGTAATAATCCAGCTTCCGCGATATACGAGGATTCGCTCGCTATCTGAGGCGTTAATTTACCTACTAAAATATCGCCGGTTTCTACCCAGGATCCCAACCTCACAACTCCATTTCTATCCAAATTGCGGAGTAAATGTTCTTCTAGATGTGGTATTTCTTTAGTGATTTTTTCAGCGGAGCCTTGGCTTGTCGTATCCGTCTGAATTTCATATTTTCGGATGTGAAAAGAAGTATAAATATCCTCATATACCAAACGTTCGCTAATTAGTACTGCGTCTTCAAAATTGTAACCCTCCCACGGCATATAAGCTACTAAAACGTTTTTTCCTAAAGCAAGTTCCCCACCAACTGTAGCTGCTCCCTCCGCTAAAATCTGCCCTTTTTTAATGGATTTACCCCGCGGAACCCGCGGTTTTTGGTGCATACAAGTATTTTTGTTAGAGCGTCGATGGGCAACTAAAGGAATACTTATAGTCTTCCCACTACTTGATAAAAGGATCTTGTGACTATCACTAGAAATAATCTTTCCCTCGCGTTCGGCTATAATGGAAACCCTCGAATCTAGAGCTGTTTGGCGTTCCAATCCAGTTCCAACAATGCACTTCTCGGACCGAGAAAGTGGAACTGCTTGGCGCTGCATATTAGAACTCATTAAAGCCCGATTCGCATCATTATGCTCAATAAAAGGAATGAGAGAACCTCCAATAGAAAAATATTGGAAAGGAAAAATACTTCTAACATGAATCTGTTCCCATGCAATAGTCAGGAATTCTTGACGGTATCTAGCTGGAACAATTTGTTCTTCCTGAATACCCTGATTCAAGGACAAAGAATTTCCTGCCGCTATCATATAATATTCATCTCTATTTGGTGATAAATAAACCACCTGTCTCTCTTTTTTTTCTTTTGCTTTCTCAGATATTTCATAAAACGGACTCTCTATAGATCCCCACCAGTGATCAATTCTCGCATGAATAGCTAAGGATCCAGTAAGTCCAACATTGATGCCTTCGGACGTGTCAATTGGACAAATACGCCCATAGTGACTCGGATGAATATCTCGGCTCCGAAAACTTGCAGTTCTCCCCGTCAATCCTCCAGGACCCAAACAACTCACTTTTCGCCCATGAACCGTTTGTGTCAATGGATTGGTTTGGTCAAAAACTTGAGATAAGGGGTATGTGCCAAAAAAGGTCTCATAAGTAGTTAGTAATAAAATCGAAGTTGAAGTTGGAGTTACCAAAGTTTGTGGAGTCGGTTTCGATTGACGTATGAATACTCTACGGATAGTTTTTTGAACCGCATGTTGTAAACGGCCAAGAGCCAGTCCGAATTGATCTTGTAACAGATCCGCAACCGAACGAATACGTTTATTTTTCAAGTGATTCATATCGTCATCGTCAAGTATACCCGTTCCAAATTTCATTCCAATCAAATGATCCGTAGCGGCCAATACATCTCGTGGTAACAAGAATGTATTGTTCTGAGGTATATTAAGATTCAGTCTCCGATTCATATTTCGTCGACCAACTCTTCCTAATTCACATTTTTGTTGAAAAAATTTCTTTTGTAATTCCTCACATAAGGACTCCGAAAATACCAGGTCCCCGCCTACACAAGCAAATTGTTGATAAAACTCCAAAATAGCTTTTTCTTTTGACTCAATCCTTTTTTTCTCCTTAGCATTCGGGAAAGACAAGAAAATTTCGGGGTAGGAAACATTATCTAAAATTTCTCTTAGATTCGAACCCATAGCTGATGATAGAACTAAAATAGATATCTTTTGTTTTCTACTCACGCGAGCCCATATCCTTTCTTTTTTATCAATTGCTAATTCCGATCTTCCTCCCCAATCTGATATTATAGTCCCGGTGTATATAGAAATTCCCTTATGGTCTAATTCGGAGCGGTAGTAAATACCAGGACTTAGCAATATTTGATTGATCACAATTCGGTATATTCCATTTATTATAAAGGTTCCTAAGGAATTCATTATAGGAATGTTTCCAATAGAAATGGTTTGCTTTTGCACATCGAAACCAAAAATGAATCTCGCAGATACATATAATTCAGAAGAATAAGTAAGTGATTCATACACAGCATCCCTTTCTTTTATCGAGGGTTCTAGCAATTGATATCCTTTCGCAAATAATTGAAATGCAATTTCGTGATCTGGATCTTTAATTGTTGGAAACTTCTCAAGTTCTTCTGCCAAGCCTTGATTAATGAACCTACAAAATCCCTCGAATTGGATCTGACTAAATCCGGGTATTGTGGACATTCCCTCATTTCCATTCCGGAGCATCTTAATCTTAAGTTTCCTATTTATCAAAGAAAAATTCCATTATCAGCTCACTCTTTATCAATCCCTACGGATCAATCTAGCAATCATGGAATCTATATTCTGTTTACTGAATCACATGAAATTCTAGGGAACTCCACATACGTATTTCATATATGTATTTCATACATATGAATAAAGAGAATTTTGACGAAAGTTCGACTTTGGCAGGGGTAGAAATGGAATTAAAATGAATTGATAAAAAAGTCCTAGAAAAAATTCTGCCACTTAAACTTTATGATATTCTAATCAGATTGGATAGCAAAGATTTCTCGTTTTATCTCCTTTCTATGAAAGAAATAAAGCCATAATAATTTATAAGTACTAGAAAGTTTGACTTTAGTTCGATTTAGAATTTAGAATAGTACGCTTAGTTTTATTTTCAAAAAGAATTTGAAGGTTCTTTTTTGTTTCGTAGTAATAGAATTGCTGAAAAATAAAGGATTTCGTTGTAGAATCCTAAAATAAAGTACTTACTTTTTTTAAGTACTTCCTAATCTAGTTATCCACCAATTCACATATCTTTTCTTTTATCGTAATTTAACTTGTGTGGGCCAAGAAAAGAAGGCCAAGCCATAATCTATATCAGAGCAAATTTCCTCTTTTTATTCAAGATATTTAATGCAATGAAAAATTAAAGCATGATTCCCCGTAGGGATATGTACATAAGGGGGATCCATAGATAATAATGCTGTTCGGACCTGGAGTTTACCTATATACAGATTAGGGAAACTTTTATTCTATTTTATTATGCCATTAAAGGAGAGAATACCGATTTAAGAGTCGTTTGCAATTCAAAAAAAATTCTAGTTAATGATTCCAATTTGTTCTGAATTTTGCAGTCTGTGACTGGAAATCCACTTTTGCTCCTTTGCCATCTCAATAGAATAGAAGCCATCTCAATAGAATAGAAAAAAAGCCATCTCAATAGAATAGAAAAAAAAAAGAGGGGGGTTTAGTAAGAAAATATGAATGAATAGTTGTTCTTTTCTCGATTTTAGATCGGATTTTTTGGCGGCATGGCCAAGTGGTAAGGCAGGGGACTGCAAATCCTTTATCCCCAGTTCAAATCTGGGTGCCGCCTGATCAATAAAATACTTAGGATTATAATCAAACTCCAAAATTTCGTACCTTCATAAGTTGGGGCAAGAGAGTAACTAGGTCTGGCGATACTGGATTTTGAGAATCTATACCATAGTTCTATCCTCAAACGAGGCTTTGTTTTGGCGGCAGTGGCCCAAACGAGGAGCTACCAACAGAGATGAGGTAGCGTTTCCTTATTCTTTTATTAATTTGAATTAATTCGGGAATTTAAAACTTCCAAAGGTCCCTAAGTCTTTTTTCAATCTAAGATTGAAGAAGGGACTTTGCGAAGAAATATCAATATACTTCATACATCTTATGCTACCTACATATACTAAAGTAAAGGCTACTGATTCTTTCGAGAATCAGATTGAATAGGCTGATCCAAAATCAATTTCGGAGTTGTGGAGTGGATAAGGTCTCCTCACTCTTTCATAGAAAGAGAGAAAGTGGGGCAGTAGGGTTTAGGTCAAAAATAAACATGGGTAAAGTGGGTATCCAATAAATATTTATCTATCCTAATTTTATGGTATATTCTGACGTCCTTTGCTTATAAAAAGAGTAACAAAAGGAAGAAAAAATCTCTCTATTCCCGCGTCTTCTATTCAGGACATTCTCACATTCTTTCTTTTTTAAGGAAAAGGTATATGTATCATATTTATACTTAATACTCTTCGATTCTACCAGAAATCATATAAGAATTTGATAGGAGTAAATTCCTTCAACTGATTCATCCATAGTCTTAGAGCATAATTTTGACTCTGTACCCTTAATTCCACTATGATTATTGATCAATAGTAGAATAATTCCTTCATAGAAATAGGAGACATAATTTACATGGATATAGTAAGTCTCGCTTGGGCTGCTTTAATGGTAGTCTTTACATTTTCTCTTTCGCTAGTAGTATGGGGGAGAAGTGGACTCTAGGGATACTACTAATTGATTGAGTAGTCGAATTGTAGTATCAACTCTTTTCTTTAATTGATCATTTTATTTTGTATTAATCATTTTGCCAAACTTTATTTTTTCTCTCTTTCTTTAGTTTTGTTTCACTCTTGTAAAAAACTCTTTTAAGAAAGAGTCGTTCTATTCTACTATGTTTCATTCTACTATAATAGAAAGAAATAGAATAGAAAATAGAAAGAAATAGAAGAGAAAGAGCGATTATAGTAATTAAGAATTTCTACTCGAAGTGACGAGTAAAAGTAAAGTTCTTTACATAAGAAAATTAGACTTTCTTACACGAAG